TAGGGGGCTCAAAAGGGGGTTTCACTAAATCAAAGAATGAAATAAATTCAAAAGCAAAGTTTATAAAAAGAATCAGAATGAGAAAAGAATTCCAATTATCAATCGTTTGAATCGAGGGTTCATATTATAAAGTTTATCGAATAATTATTAGCATTTTCTTTCTCGGATAAATAATGTCTAGTACATTACTCAACATCTTATCGAAAACTTACAGCAGCTTGCCAAACAAAGGCTAATAGAAAAAACAGAAGGGGTATTACTGGCATAATATCTACGATAGGATTCAAAAAAGCGTAGGCCTCTGGCAATTTGACTACTAAAAAACTACTTGAATTCAAATAAAGGGTGAAATGAAAACAGAAGTAGAGCAAACTAAAGATATTAAGCATAATAAACATTTTTTTCCTGTATTGAACTTGGAGATAATTTCATTTTGATTGAGTTTTAGTGGATATCTGTTAAAACAGAAAAAGAAAACTAAAAATTTTTATTTTGAAAACTCACCCAATTTAAAACCGTTTGATTTTCAAAATAAAAGAATAGAAGAAATCGTATTTTAGACAATATTTTAATTAAATTCTATCTAATGATCAATAAATTCATTTTTCTCTCGCGCTCTACGTGTCAAAATCCTCGGAACAATCGATTTTTTGATTGGAATTGACGAACAACCAGTACTAATACTAATGTTTATTAGTATTGATTGAACAGAAAGACAAATGGGGCGTGGCCAAGTGGTAAGGCAACGGGTTTTGGTCCCGCTATTCGGAGGTTCGAATCCTTCCGTCCCAGGGAATACCTATTTCTATTTTATATCTAGAAAGAAAGAATATAGATATTTAGATATTTTGAGAATAACGAAAGATTGTCATAAATGGATCTGAATCAAGTTGTGATTTGGATAACATAGGAGCTATAGATTTCAAGAATTTGAAATCAATTTCAAACAAATTAACAACAGATTGAACCCCCCCGTCTCCCTCCCTTTATTCGATCTATACTCTTAGAATAGAGTATAGAGTAGTTAATATTATTATTACTTAAGCTAAAAGAAATTAGTTAGTTGAAAGGCCTTAACCTCTCATATAACTATTATAACGATTAATAATCGAACACACTCATTTCAATACCTGGTCTAATACAAATTAGATGAAATTAAGCAGATGAAATGAATAGAATAAGTTAGTAAGAAAAAATGTTATACATTATGTATTTTCTTTGAACCTTATTTTTAAGTATTTGATAAAAATATCAAAATCGAATTTTCAATGTATCAAAATGTATGGAATAATAAGTAATTCAGAGATCCTATATTTCTATTTGATTCCCCTAATATTTAGTTTATTTAACTAAGCGTTATTTAACCCGCTCAGTCAGCCGAAATTACTCGTAAACGAAAATCATGAATTTTTTTGCTTTTTTATAAGTATTTGATCCTCTGAAGATGGAATGTGGATTCAATAACAAAAATTGATCAATTCCTAATATTTGATTTTCTAATCTTTCTGTTTCGATTTCGGATTGATAAATTGGTCTTTTTTCTTTAGAAAAAAAAGAAAAAATAGCATATTGCAATTCAGTCAATAAAATGAAAAAAGAAAAATTGGTATGAAATTTTCTTTTTGCTACGACTTCGTAAAAAAAGCAGTCATTCATAGAAATTGAAAAAAAAAAAATATGCATTCCTATGGAATAACTGTAACGAACGAACAAATGACTATTCGTGATTCCATAATTGAATCAATTACATACCAGTTAAAACCCGGGGGGATGTTATGGTAAAACTTCGTTTGAAACGATGTGGTAGAAAGCAACGTGCGGCTTGACAGACGGGATCGTCCGTGGATTCTTATATCCACCATTTGAATTATAAATGTGCTCTTGGCTCGACATCTTTTGTTCTCTTACACCAGAACCTTGGTTTTTTTTGGATTGTAGTGTAAGATAGTACGTGATGTAGCTCGAGTCGAAACTATTGATTCTTTTCTCAGGGGCAAGGAATCTAGGGTTAGTGCTAATTAATAAGTTTTAACAACTTTGTAAGTATAGTGATTTTTTTACGTGTGATACTCTCTTTTCTATGAATCTTTTATTTTTATAGAAAAAAAAGCATAAAAGGGGGCATGTTGCTGCCATTTTCAAACGATTTTAAGTCACCGAAGTAATGTCTAAACCCAATGATTCACGGTAAAGATAAAGTATCTTGGAACAAGAAAATCCCCCTTTTTTTATTGTCTTGACAACTAGATTAAGAACGAAGGGTCAAAATCGATTTTGTTTTAATGGGGACAAAAAAAGATGGATTAGAGACTACTCAAAAAATGAAATGAATAGGCTTTTCTAATTTTATTTTGAGCTATTTCATAGTTATCCAACTTGAGTTATGAGGAGAAAAATGTGTGTGTTTTTTTTTCTATTGATATAAAATAAAAAAAGAAAATCAAATAATATTATTATTTTTGAATATTTCTTAATACTTAATATTAGTCTAATTTCTTTATGGATCTATTTGACCTTGTATAGATAGACATCACTTCAATTTCTCGAGCCGTACGAGGCGAAAACTTCGTATACGTTTCTGGGGGGAGTTAGAGTTTGTCTACATCGATCCCAATGAGCTGTTTATCGAATTGTTGCAATCGATGGTCGATCCCGAAGAGAAGGAAAATATCTGTGTAAAATGGGTTTTTATGATCCTATAAATAGTCAAACCTATTTCAATATTCCTGCTATTTTATATTTTCTTGAAAAGGGTGCTCAACCTACAGGAACTCTTTTTGATATTTTCAAAAGGGCGGGGGTTTTTTATAAATTTCGTAAGAAATTCAATTAATAAAAAAAAAGGATAAGGGGGAAATTTTTATTTAGTTTTATAACTTTTTTCTAGTAGATCCCCCTCTCCCTCCCTCTTTTTGTTTCTTAACACTTTTTTTACCGTGTCGTTTTTATATATTGACAAGAGTCTATTGAGCAAATATAATTCGATCGTGGATAAACGGATCCATTTCCTCGCTTTTTTTTTACTTGAAAAGATTTTGACTAGATTTTTTATTTCTTTTATTTTTATCTGCAAAATATTCTCTTTTTTGACTCTTAAATAAATGGGAATTTATGAAATTAATAATAATTTCAGAATTGAAAATTTTCAATGGATTTTTGACTAGTTTGATGTTTTGATTGTGTTGTTCAATTTTATCTCTTTAGTTTTTTATCCAACCAAACATTGCCAATTTTTTGTTCTTCGGGTTGCTAACTCAACGGTAGAGTACTCGGCTTTTAAGTGCGGCTAGCATCTTTTACACACTTCAATGAAGTAAGGGATTCATTCATACCTTTGGTAGACTTTGTAAGACCACGACTGATCCTGAAAGGAATGACTGGAAAAAACAGCATGTCGTATGAATAGAGAATTCTGAGAATGTTTCAGTTTTACTTTAACTGGATCGGTTCTAAAACTTGGGAGTGCGAAAAAATAAAATTAATTCAGAATCAGAATGGGGTCGAATGAATAAATGGATAGAGTTTTCCGACTTCAATTTCAGTTTTTATAAGGAAAAAGAGCAACGAGCTTTTGTTCTAAATTTGAATGATTACTCGATCTAATTAGACGTTAAAAATATATTAGTGCCCAGTACGGGGGAAGAATTCTACTTGAGTGCATGATTATAGTATCTTATCTATTTTCGTTTTTATTAATCAAATAAGTCCTAATTATTAGTTATGTCCTATTCTGGGTTGTGCATAAATGTGTAGAAGAAGCAGCATATTGATAAATATATTGATTTTCAAAAATCAAAAGAGCGGTTGGTTTGAAAAATAAAGGATTTCTAACCCATCTTGTTTTGTTATCCTAGAAACAAATATAAACTATTTAGATTGAAAGAGAGGATAGAGAGTCTGTTGATGAGTCTACCTGTCTCCGAGATATCTAGTATTTTATTACTATAACGCTTTGTTTTGACTGCATCGCACTATATATATCGTTTCATAATCAATAAATGGACTACTTTCTGTTTCTTTTGATTCCAATCCAATTTCCAATGGATCAATTTCAAGGATATTTAGACCTAAATAGATCTTGGCAACACAACTTCCTATACCCACTCCTTTTTCAGGAGTATATTTATACACTTGCTCATCATGTTTTAAAGAGATCAATTAGATCTATTTGGTTAGAAAATGTGGGTTATGACAAAAGAATTAGTTCAATAATTGTTAAACGTTTAATTATTCAAATGTATCAACAGAATCCTTTGATTATTTTGGTGGATACTGATTCTAGACAAAATAGGTTTTTTGCTTTCAACAAGAATTTGTATTCGCAAATTCTATCCGAGGCATTTGCAGTCACTGTGGAAATTCCATTTTCTTTTCGATTATTCTTTTCCTTAGAAAGGAAAGAGGTAGATCAATTTCGTAATTTACGATCAATTCATTCAATATTTTCTTTTTTAGAGGACAAATTGTCCCATTTAGATTCTGTGTCAAATGTACTAATACCCTATCACATCCATCTAGAGATCTTGGTGCAAACCCTACGTTACTGGTTGAAGGATGCCTCTTCTTTGCATTTCTTACGTTTCGTTCTCTATGAGTATTGTAATTGGAATAGGTTTATTCTTCCAAAGAATTGGTTTTTTTCAAAAACCAATCCAAGATTTTTCTTGTTCCTATATAATTTTCATATATGTGAATACGAATCCATCTTTTTTTTTCTTCGTAATCAATCTTTTCATTTACGTTCAACATTTTCTGGATTCTTTTTTCAACGAATATATTTTTTTATAAAAATCAAAAATCTTGTCAAAGTATTTATTCATAATGAATTTCGGGACATCTTGGAGTTCTGCAAAGATCCTTTTATGCATAAAGATCCTTTTATGCATTATGTTAGATATCAAGGAAAATCAATTCTGTATTCAAATAATACGCCTATTCTGATTAATAAATGGAAATATTATTTTCTTCATTTATGGCAATATCATTATTCTATGTGGTCT